AGATATGGAATAGGCAAAACTACCTGTTTTTCCACTATAATTTTGAAAGTTAATGTTTAAATGTCCCTCAAAAGTTAGTAAATAGATTCGAAACATATAAAATGCAGTTAATCCTGCCGTGGAGCAAGCAAGTATTCCAACAATCTGTGAATACAACCAACTATCATTAAGAATTTCATCTTTAGACCAAAAACAGGCAAGAGGTGGAATACCACATAGAGAAAGTGTACCTAAAAAAAAAGCAGTTTTTGTAATTGGCACGTATTTTATTAAACCACCCATAAGAACCATATTTTGACTTTTATTTGGAGAATATCCAACAATCGGCTCCATTGAATGAATAATTGATCCAGATCCTAAAAACAATAATGCTTTCGAATAAGCATGAGTAATCAAATGAAATAAAGCCGTTCGATAAGACCCCATACCTAAAGCTAACATCATATAACCCAATTGAGACATTGTAGAATAGGCTAAACTTCTTTTAATATCGTTTTGGGCAAGAGCTAAAGTAGCTCCTAATAGTACTGTTATTATACTTATCAAAGATATGAAATTCATTATGTAAGGCATGACTATGAAAAGGGGAAAAAGCCGAGCTACAAGAAAAATCCCCGCTGCTACCATAGTAGCAGCATGGATAAGAGCTGAAATAGGAGTAGGACCCTCCATAGCATCAGGTAACCATACATGAAGGGGAAATTGGGCAGATTTAGCAACTGCACCAGAAAATAATAGAAAGACACATAAAGTTCCAAATAAAAAATGGACCCCATTATTAGAAATAAAGTTATTGAATATTTCGAACAAGTCTCGAAATTCGAAACTACCTGTTATCCAATAAAGACCTAAAATTCCTAATAATAAACCAAAATCCCCTATACGGTTAGTCACAAATGCTTTTTGGCAAGCATTTGCGGCAAGGGGTCGTGTGAACCAAAAACCTATTAATAGATAAGAGCACATTCCAACTAATTCCCAAAAAAGATAAATTTGTATCAAATTCGAACTGGTAACTAATCCCAACATCGACGCATTAAAAAAACTCATATAAGCAAAAAATCTCAAGTATCCTTGATCATGAAACATATAATTATCACTATAAATAAGAACCATAACTCCGATAGTAGTGATTAATATTGACATAATAGAAGTAAGTGGGTCGATCAAATAGCCAAACTCTAAAGAAAAATCATTATTGATGGTCCAAGACGATACATATTGATAAATAGAACTCCTATTTATTAGTTGAATAGATAGGTCGGCTGAGAAAATCATAACTATACTTAATAAGAAAACACTATGAAAAGACCACATACGTCGAAGATTTTTTGTTGCCGTCGGAAAAAAGATAAGCCCTAGTCCTATTCCCACAGGAACCGGAAGTGGAAGGAGAGGTATGATCCATGCATATTGATATGTATGTTCCATAAAAAAAATTTTCTTTCAAAATTGTTTCTAATTCACCAGATCCTATCTAATTGTAAAATAAAAAAATCAAGATAGGTAAGAACTCAAAAATATTGATTCTGAATTATTCTCAGTGTTTCTTCAATACTTCAAATATTCAAATCAAGAAGTGCAAATTGGTCAAATAACATAACGAACTTATTTGTGAAAATGGAATACTTAGTTTTTAAATAAAAAAAAATGACAAATCCATAAAATGAATTCAAATGAAATAAAATTAGGTACATTCCTTCTTTGAACTTTGCCAATTAATAGGAAACTGTATATTTGAATTAGTTATTAGTTCAAAGTTGGGTTCGTAAACTGTTCAATGAATTTTATTTCATGTATAAATGACTAAAATAAACTGAGATAGAAATAGAAGCTGTTTTTTTTTTTTCATTTTAGTAACTTAAACCTATCTTTTCACCTATAAAATTTTTTGTCCTTAGTAATATTTTCTGTAATTTTCATATACCTATGGTTTTTTTTATGAGGTTAGTAGCATATCATCTATGGATAGATAGATAATGAAGAAGAATCCGTTTTGAACAATAGATGTCTTTCACATCCAACGATATTATTGAGAAACCTCTGAAATTTTGAATGGCAGTTCCAAAAAAACGTACTTCTCTGGCAAAAAAACGTATTCATAAAAGTTTGTGGAAAAGGAAGGGATATTGGGCAGCGTTAAAAGCCTTTTCATTAGCCAAATCCCTTTCTACTGGTAATTCAAAAAGTTTTTTTGTCCCAACACCTAAATAATAAAGGATGCAAATAATCTGAATCGGACAAATGTTAATTTAGAGTGTAGAATATGACTACAAAATTTGGATTATCTAATGCAATACCTAGTAAAGAGTAAATGGAACTTTTTGACTATTCTGTATAGTATACAAAATATTGCTTTCAAGATTTTGTTGCGAAATAAAAATACCCACCTCAGAAATGATAAAACATAAAAAATATTCAAAAATAAACTAGTTGAAACCTTCTATCTGGTGGGGATTTTTATTTCCCCCATCTCCCCCTTTCGCACAATTATTTTTATGATTTCTTAAGAAAGGAGGTAGCACTTTTTTTATTTACAAATACAACAATGGAGAGCATAAAAGATCTGAAAAAACCTCACTATTAAGTTTATTAAGTTCAATAATTTTTACATTTACTAAAAAAAGTGCAGAACATTTAATTAACTCATTAAATCTCGACACTTGAATAATAATAGCTTATTATCATTTTAAGTAAGCCGCTATGGTGAAATTGGTAGACACGCTGCTCTTAGGAAGCAGTGCTTGAGCATCTCGGTTCGAATCCGAGTGGCGGCACATTCTCTTCTAAAAGAGATACAATAAGTCCTATAATGAATTCAATTCCGATACCTTATTTTAAAAATTGATATGATATTTTTTACTGTAGAACATATATTAACTCATATTTCCTTTTCCCTTGTTTCAATTGTAATTACAATTTATTTGATAACCTTAGTAGTCGATGAAATGATAGGACTATCTAATTCGTCTGAAAAAGGTCTAATAGCTATTTTTTTCTGTATAACAGGATTATTAATTATTCGTTGGGTTTATTCACAACATTTTCCATTAAGTGATTTATGTGAATCATTAATTTTCCTTTCATGGAGTTTCTCAATTATTCATATGTTTCCACATTTTAAAAAACAAAAAAAAAACTTACGCGTAATAACTGCACCAAGTGCTATTTTTACTCAAGGATTTGCCACTTCGAGTCTGTTAACTGAAATGCATCAATCCACAATATTAGTACCTGCTCTCCAATCCCAGTGGTTAATGATGCATGTAAGTATGATGTTATTGGGTTATGCAGCTCTTTTATGTGGATCATTATTATCAGTATCTCTTCTAGTCATTACATTTCGAAAAGATATCCAAATTTTTGCTAACAGCCATTTTTATTTTACTGAGTTATTTGACTTTGGTCAGATCCAATACATGAATAAAAGAAGGAATATTTTACAAAGCACCTCCTTTGATTCTGCTACAAATTATTACCGATCCCAATTGATCCAACAATTGGATCATTGGAGTTATCGTGTTATTAGTCTAGGGTTTATCTTTTTAACTATGGGTATTCTTTCCGGAGCAGTCTGGGCTAATGAGGCCTGGGGATCATATTGGAATTGGGACCCAAAAGAAACTTGGGCCTTTATTACGTGGACTATATTCGCGATTTATTTACATACTCGAACAAATCAAAAGATGAAAGTTGAAAATTCTGCAATTGTGGCTTCTATGGGCTTTATTATAATTTGGATATGTTATTTTGGGGTCAATCTCTTAGGAATAGGGCTACATAGTTATGGTTCATTTTAATTAACATCTACTTGAATAAAAAAAGGCCTAACGATTAGAGATAGAAAATGGCGTAGATAAAATCTAAAAAATCTTAGTTTAAGTCGTCAAGAGCCATTTGAATCAAGTATTGTATTGATTCAAATGGCTCTCACAAAGGTTAAATATATCCAGTTACAATTCTTTTTCTATTAATAAGTTAATAAGTACAAAATTTTGCTTTTTTCTTTTTTATTGTATAACGCACAATTTTGAAAAAAAAAAAAAAAAACAAAAATCTATTTTTTATACAAAAATTATCTAGAAAAATATTTACATAAAATACTTTGAACCTTATCAACTGATAATGAAAAAACGAAATCTGGATAAATACCAATACCTATTATGGGTAGAAAGATGGAGATCGAAACAAATAATTCTCGTGGTCCCGAATCAAAAAAATAAGAGTTTGGAATATTAAATAGCTTGTATCCATAGAACATCTGGCGTGACATAGATAATAAATAAATAGGAGTTAATATCATCCCCAGTGCCATTACACAAGTAATTAGTACTTTTGTCATTAAAAGATATTTTTGACTAGTAATTAGTCCAAAAAAGACTATCAATTCCGCAACAAAACCACTCATGCCCGGTAATGCAAGAGAAGCCATCGATAATATACTAAACATCGTGAATATTTTGGGCATTAAGATAGCTATCCCGCCCATTTCATCGAGATAAACAAGACGTATTCGATCATAACCCGTTCCTGCCAAGAAAAAAAGCCCAGCACCAATAAAGCCATGAGAGATTATTTGTAAAAGAGCTCCGTTGAGACCCGTATTAGTAATAGAGCCAATTCCTATAATTATGAAACCCATATGAGATACAGAAGAATAGGCTATTCGTTTTTTTAAATTACGTTGGCCAAGTGATGTTAAAGCTGCATAGATTATTTGGATCGTGCCCACTATTATCAACCATGGAGAAACTATCGAATGAGCGCGGGGTAATAATTCCATATTGATTCGAACCAACCCATATGCTCCCATTTTTAATAAAATTCCAGCTAGAAGCATACAAGTACTGTAATGTGCTTCCCCGTGGGTGTCGGGTAACCAGGTATGTAGGGGTAGAATCGGTAATTTGACAGCAAAAGCAATAAGAAATAAAATATAGAATATTATTTCCAATGCCACAGGATAGGATTGATTAGCTAATATTTCAAAATTTAATGTTGGTTCATTGGAACCATATAAACCGATACCCAAAACTCCCATTAAGAGAAAAATGGAACCTCCTGCAGTGTACAAAATAAACTTTGTAGCTGAGTATAGACGTTTCTTTCCTCCCCATAAGGATATAAGTAAATAAACAGGAATTAATTCTAACTCCCACATGATGAAAAAAAGTAAAAGGTCTCGCGAAGAAAACAATCCTATTTGGCCACTATACATTGCTAACATCAAGAAATGGAAAAATCGTGAATCTCGAGTAACGGGCCAAGCCGCTAAAGTAGCTAAAGTAGTAATAAATCCCGTTAATAAAATGGGTCCTATAGAAAGTCCATCTATTCCTAATCTCCAATAAAAAGAAAAAAAACGTATCCATTTATACTCCTCTGCCAGTTGTATTAAAGGATCGTCGAATCGGAAATGATACCGGAATGCATAGGTCATTAGAAGGAGCTCTAAGATGCATATACATATAGTATACCACCTAATGCTTTTATTTCCTTTCTGAGGTAGAAAGAAAATTAAAGAACCTGCAGATATCGGAAAAGCTACAATTAGTGTTAACCAAGGAAAAAAGTTCATGGTAAAGATAAGATACACTTAGACCATAAAAAACCCGTACTAAAAAAAAAAAGAAATGGAAACTAGATATTATTTTAAGCACGGGTTTTTGTCGGTAAAAAAATGGATTATGGATTAGTGCTATTTTTTTGAACGTATCAATAAGCTAGACCCATGCTACGAGTTGTTTCATGCCATAAATAAACCCGAACACTCAAGAAATCCGTTGGACAGGCAGATTCACATCGTTTACAACCAACACAGTCCTCTGTTCTTGGAGCGGATGCTATTTGTTTAGCTTTACACCCGTCCCACGGTATCATTTCTAATACATCTGTAGGGCAGGCTCGAACACATTGAGTACATCCTATACATGTATCATAAATCTTTACTGAATGTGACATTGAATCTCTAAATTTTTGAACGTCATAAATTTTCAATCTAATAAACTTGTACATGAATCATGTAGTTAGATATCAGATGAATCAATGATTTACCAAAATTTTTATACAAAATTGATTTATGGATCAGCTTAGGCGAAAGAGTCAAGATACTTTTATTTAGTACATCTTCGTAAACAGGAATATGAACCTATATTTAATATCATACATACTAATTGGACTTACTGAATAACAATTTTTTCAAAATATTTAAATTGATAAAGATTCAAATTTGTTGAATGCATATTATTTATTCAACAAATTTGATTGATTGGTGCGAGTTGATTTTCTATTACGATAAATTGAAGAAATAATTGCTGGTCCAATAGCTGCTTCAGCGGCTGCAATAGCTATGACAAAAATTGAGAAAATATCTCCTACTAATTGGCGGCTATCAAAAAAATCAGAAAATGTTACGAAGTTTATATTAACTGCATTTAGGATAAGTTCAAGACACATAAGGGCTCTAACCATATTTCGGCTCGTGATCAATCCATAGATACCGATAGAAAATAAATAAGCACTCAAAAGAAGTACATATTCGAGCATCATTGACCGACTCCTTATCAATCTTGATTCATTTCAATATGAACAACAACTCAACTTATTCTATTGACTAGAATCTAAAAAGCACGGAACAAGGACAAATAAATATATTGCTAATATTGATAATCGGTAATAGATTGAATTAAAAGTATTTTTTATCTTATCTATGAACGTTCGAAAGCTTTGTTACTGACGAGCTACCGCAATTGCACCTATCAAAGCAAATAAAAGAATTATTGAAATGAGTTCAAATGGAAGAAAAAAATCTGTTGATAAATGAATCCCAATTTGTTGACTATTACTTATCAAATCCTGTTCTACAATATGGTTTGATCTTGTAGTCCAAATAATCCCGTACCATGACGTATCTGGAATAGTAGTAATTAGTGAAACAAAAATACTTGTACAAGCCACTGAAGTAATCCCATCTCCAACAGTCCAAAACTGGAAATCTTTGTAATATTCTGAACCATTAATAAACATCACAGCAAATAGGATTAAAACATTTATAGCTCCCACATAAATAAGAAGTTGGGCAGCGGCTACAAAATGGGAATTGGATGAAATATAGAATAAGGATATACAAACAAGAACTAATCCCAATGAAAAAGCAGAATAAATTGGATTAGTAAATAATACTACTCCTAGACCTCCTAATATAAGACCTGATCCCAGAAAGATTAAAAGAAAATCATGTATTGGTTCCGGTAAATCCATTATATATAATATAAAATAAGAAATAAAAAATCGAACTATTTCATGACCTTATTGATCGGACCAGGAAAAAGTAAAATTATCCGGGCTATATTTTTAATTGAAAGAATAGATGTGTATTGATGTAGGTCCAATAATTGGACTAATCTCATTCTTTTTTGAGGTTCAATTCGGCAGTTCAAAAAAATTATTTTAGATCAAAAGACCACATTAGTAATTCTCAATTTTTTCTAAAAAGGGGTTTAGCCATTTTTTATTTGAGGTACATTCAAAATTGTTCGAATTGTGTAATCGTCAATTAATGCCAATGGTAAACGACCCAAAGCGATTTGATTATAATTCAATTCGTGACGATCATACGTAGAAAGCTCATATTCTTCCGTCATTGATAAACAATTTGTGGGGCAATACTCAACGCAATTACCACAAAATATACAGATTCCAAAATCAATACTGTAATTAAGCAATTGTTTCTTTCGGATCCTAGTTTGTAGTTTCCAATCAACAACAGGTAAATCTATAGGACATACGCGAACACATACTTCACAAGCAATGCATTTATCAAATTCAAAGTGAATTCGACCGCGGAAACGTTCCGATGGGATCAATTTCTCGTAAGGATATTGAATCGTTACAGGTAAACGATTTGCGTGGGATAAAGTAATCATAAAACCTTGACCGATGTATCTTGCAGCTCGTACTGTTTGTTGACCATAATTGATGAACCCAGTTACCAGAGGGAACATATCGTGAATAGCTATGAATAATTTGATGGTTGTTTCCTTCTCTTGTTTGAGATAAGTCTAAGTATAGACTTGCGTGATTAGAGTGAAAGGAGTTGGGAAGAAGTTGTTAATAATAAATTACCGAGAGAAATAGGTAAAAGAAATTTCCATCCAAGATTTAATAATTGGTCCATTCTCAGCCTAGGTAAAGTCCATCTTGTTGTAATAGGAATGAACAAAAACAAAAAAGTTTTAACTAATGTAATCAAAATACTAATGATTGTTCCAAAGACTCCGCCTGCTTTTTCAAAAAGTTCAGGAACGAATATATATGGAATAGAGAGATTCCACCCGCCCAAGTAAAGAACTATTACAAAAAATGAGGAAACTAATAGATTTAGATAGGATGCAACAAAAAATAAACCAAATTTGATACCTGAATATTCGGTTTGATAACCTGCTACTAATTCTTCTTCTGCTTCTGGTAAATCGAAGGGTAACCTCTCACATTCTGCTAGGGAAGAAATTAGAAAAACGAGAAACCCTATAGGTTGACGCCACAAATTCCACCCCCACAAACCATATTTTGACTGTGCTTCAACTATATCAACTGTACTTGAACTATTAGATAATCATAGTCGGTGATAACATTACTGTTACTATCGCTATTACAGAACCGTACATGAGATTTTCACCTCATACGGCTCCTCGAGGGGCTTAAAGAAATTTAAGGACCGGGTTAGTATTATTTACTGTGATATACTTGTATGCTAGATAGAGTCAAAATATATTGAAAAGTCCCTAATTAGTCCAATGTAATTCCGTCGGCTATAAAAAAATATTTCTGAATTAATCTCATCCTTTACTTTTACTTTAATTTAATAATTTCAATATTGTTTGAGTAATAACTTAATCCCTTAATAAAATACTCCTTTTAGTAATATATATAAATATTTCAACCCAGCATTTTCGATTACGAAAAAGAATTACATCTTCCATTATTTCATTACTCAATTACAGGACTTTTATCGCTATGAATATAACTATATTAAAGAAAGAATAAAAAAGAGCGATCTTTTTTATTGGAATTGCATTCTTTCTATTTTGTTCGTTCCTATTCTTCTTTTTCTTCTTTCTCAAAAACAGAAAAAAGGGGGTCCTTTCAAAAAGGATTCTTTCGTTCCTGATAGTTTTTTTTTTCAGTGGATAGGGACATACTCTGGATCGGAATCGTGGGAAGTACTACTGGATGATTTCTACCAACTAAAAGTCCCAATGAGTGTTCCTTTTATGCGGAAATGTTTCTTTGTATAATTTGCATAATCTCTATTACTAATCTTTTGTGTACCTTGGTATTTCTAACCACCCACTCATTTTTTATCAACTCACTATTATGGTAATGCATACAAACGATAGTAAAAAACCCATAAAGTTGTTATTTAAAACCCGCTTCAAGTCCGATCAACCGATCTTGGGATAAACAGTGTTAATTGCTTATGTTTACTTATGTTTGATCCTTATACATAGGAAATGAGACTTACTATTTTTACTGCAAATTTAGAAGCTGTTTTCTTTCACTCATAGAACTATCTGATTGTGTTCATCAGTCAGGTTGATGAACAAAAAAATGAAGCAATTTCTTGAATTTAGGCAATTTCTTTTGAACGAAAAGAAAAGGAAAATAGGGAAAATGTTTCAACGACTCGCACGTAGAGATATTGCTAACACGCATAGAGTTAATGGTATTTCATAACTAATCGATTGAGCGGCAGCCCGTAAACCACCTAAAAAAGAATATTTATTATTCGAGCCATATCCTGACATAAGAAGTCCAATCGGAGAAATACTTGAAATGGCGATCCATAAAAAAACACCAATATTGAGATCGGCTAGAACAAGATGATAGCCAAAAGGGATTACTGAATAACTTAATAGAATTGATATGACTGCTATGGATGGTCCGATATTGAATAAATAAGTATCGCCTCTCGATGGAAGGAGGTTTTCTTTGAAAAGTAGTTTTGTACCATCTGCTAAAGCTTGGAGAATTCCAAAAGGTCCAGCATATTCAGGTCCAATACGTTGTTGTAGCCCCGCAGCTATTTCTCTCTCTAACCACACAATTACTAGTACACCTATTGTGATTCCCACTATAACAGTCAAAATCGGGATAAGCATCCATATGATCTCATATACCTCTTGTAAGGATTCCCATTTTGAAAAAGCATTGATATCTTGTACTTCTGTTGTATCAATTATCATTTCAACGATCAACTTCTCCCATAATGATATCTATACTACCTAGTATCGTCATAATATCAGCCAATTTCATTCTTTTAACTAACTGAGGAAGAATTTGCAAATTGATAAAACCCGGTGGGCGAATTTTCCATCTCCAAGGAAAAATATTCCCATCTCCTAGCAGAAAAATTCCCAATTCGCCCTTTGGGGCTTCGACTCTCGCATAAAGTTCTTGTTTCGACAATTCAAAAGTAGGAGAGGTTTTTTTACTAATGAAGCGATATTCAAAATCATTCCATTGGGAATCCCTTACTTTATCAAAACATCGTATTTCTAAATTCTCATAAGGTCCTCCCGGAATTCCTTCCAAAGCTTGTTGAATAATTTTGATAGATTCCTCGATTTCACTGATCCTTACTAAATAACGAGCTAATGAATCTCCTTCTTTTTGCCATTGGACTTCCCAATCAAATTCGTCATAACACTCATAATGATCAACTTTACGAAGATCCCATTCTATTCCGGAAGCTCGTAGCATTGGGCCCGATAAACCCCAATTAAGTGCTTCTTCTCCACTCAAAATTCCTACTCCCTCAACACGTTCTAAAAAAATGGGATTGCGCGTAATAAGTTTTTGATATTCCGAAATTCCGGTTAAAAAATAGTCGCAGAAATCCACGCATTTATCTATCCAACCATGCGGTAAATCAGCAGCAACTCCTCCGATACGAAAAAAATTATGCATCATTCTCATACCAGTAGCAGCTTCGAACAGATCATATACTAATTCTCGTTCTCGGAAAATGTAGAAGAAAGGAGTTTGTGCACCAATATCTGCCATAAAAGGGCCAAGCCATAATAAATGGGAAGCTATACGACTTAATTCTAACATAATTACTCTGATATAGCTGGCTCGTTTAGGTACTTGAATATTCCCTAACTGTTCCGGTGCATTTACAGTTATGGCCTCAGTGAACATAGTAGCTAAATAATCCCAACGAGTTACATAAGGTAAATATTGTATAATTGTTCTATTTTCTGCAATTTTTTCCATTCCTCTGTGTAAATACCCCAATATTGGTTCACAGTCAACAACATCTTCACCATCTAGAGTAATGATGAGTCGAAGAACGCCGTGCATTGATGGGTGGTGAGGTCCCATATTTACTATCATAAGTTCATTTCTTATAATTGGTACATTCATAGGTTGTTCCTTTATTCATTTTTCTATAAATTGCAGAAAACAAAAAGAAATTCATCAAAATTCATGATTCAATAACCAATAAATTTAATTTAAGTTCTTGAAATTAACGAATTTTTGGTTCCCGAATATCCAATCGATCAATTAATTCTTTATAACGTATTCCATTTTTTTTTGACAAATAAGCCAACAGTCGTTGACGTTTTCCCAGAATTTTCTTTAGACCTCTCTGAGATAAATAATCTTTTCTGTGCAATTCCAAATGTGAAGTAAGTCTTCGGATTTGCTTAGTGAAATTAACTACTTGAAATTCAACGGACCCCTTGGTTTCTTCTTTTTTTTCTTGTTTTTGGGAAATAACTGAGAAAACTGAATTCTTTACCATAAAAGCAAATCTTCTCCAACTTTTTTAAAATATGAATTTTACGGATCAGTAATAATAATGTTGGACATTTTAATCTGGTAGATTTTTTTTCATTATAGGCTTTTCAATTTTATCAAAATTTGGAAAATCAAAAAGTTTTGGATTAATAATCCAACTCCGTTTTTTATTTGATTCATTTTTAGATAGAAAAAAGTGTAGAACTCATAACATAAAAGAGAGAAAAAGGAAAACTAAAAATAATAAAAATTTTTGGATGAATTATATATCTAATTGATATATTATTGGATTAGTATTCATGTATTAGAATAGAATATAAGCCAATACGTGTCTACGTCTGTTTATTTTTCTGGGAGATATGTTACAGAATAGAAATAGAAAAATATCCTATCATATGTTTCATACATTTAGAATTGTGGATACATATGTATTCTTAACATACTGAAAGAACTCCCAGTATTGGTATTAAACCAATAACGATTCATACAAACTAAATCTTCTAATTGACAAGTCGGCCAAAGAAAAAACTTTAATCTATCAAGACGGTTGCTTTCAACCAAAAAAGGACCATAAATTTTTACATTGTTTCCGTTGCAGAATACCAGATTTAGATCTATACCTTTGTTTTTTTTTGAATTGAAAGAAATTAGAATTCTTAACTCTTTTCGACGTCTCGGAGATAAAATAGTTTCAAGAACAAGCAAACCATAATTTTTTATGACTCTATTTCCAATCATTTTTTCTCGATACCTTGGATTAGTTTGATAGTTATTCTTCTGAACTAATGAAATTCGTATGGTTTGATACATAAGAAATTGTCCAGGATTGTTTACAGACAGACGAACTGGTTCAATAAAAAAGACTCCCTTTTGCAACCATTCTGTAACATACTTCTGACTCGGCATTATATCTAGATTTATTGCTCCTCTTTGAATAGCGGATAGAGCACTTTCTCTTGGATTTCTTAAGCTAAGCAGGAGACAATATACTTTGATATTTTTCATTAGTGTTAAATTGAAAAAAAAAGACCATCTCAATTGAACAAGCAACTGACTTGTTAGTAAAAAATCGAGGTCTTCTTCCGTATAGTTTAAAACTTCACCATAATCTGAAAGATCTTTTTCTTGGTTTAAGAGAACGGATCCAAGATTCCAGTTTTGCTTTAAAGCTATATTCTTTTTTGCACTCAAACTTTTCTTTTTATTCAAATTTAAAAGAAGTGATTTGATTGGTATGATCCAACGTTTTAGTTTATATGTATTATAAAGCAGTATCAATTCTGGTAAGAACCAAAGTTCCTCATTCAAAATAGGAAATTCTTCGTTCATTTCCAGCCAATCGAAAAAGCTTTGAATCCTTGGGTTGGTTTGCTGAGTCGTCAGATCAAAAAGACTCCTCTTACCGATTTGTTCAATTAGTTGATAATTCCTTATCGTAGTATTCTTGGTATTGGTCTGGATCCAGGTTTCAATATCGACCCTTTTTCTAAGACGAAAATGGATCATTCTGTAATCAAAATAAGATTTATCCCTATATATAATAGTTTTTTCGCCTAACGAATTGTTATCTCCTAGCGTAAAAAGTTTTCTTTTATTTGTGTTGTAATTATAGGATATTTTTTGGTTATTGTTTACTTGTGATGGTAAAACAAAAATATATGAGTTCTTCTTATTTTCATAATTAATAGATTTATATGATAAGAGATCATATCGAGAATTTTTTTTTAAATTCCCTTTGTGATTTGATAATGAGTTTAATCCATAATCAGGAATTTCCTTTTTGTAACGAATTAACCCGCCCTTTTCATATAAATTCCATTTTGAGAAATCCTTATTTTTATTTTGTCTTCTAGAGTGATGATTCATTTGATTTTGCCATGTTTTTGGTACCAATCCAGACCATCTAATATGAGATATATTATATTGATAATGATTCCTTAACCAGCTTTTCCATTGATTTATTCCAGAATTCATAAGTTTCTTATCTGTTAATCCCGAATCAAATATGGGTTGTACTCCAAAATCATTCTTTATTTCATCCTTAAGAAAAAGGGATGTTTCATGATATTGAAGTGCAGATCTTAATCTTAAGTTGTATAAGTTCAAAACTTGGCATTGTGATAATTTATACCCTACATATTTTATTTCTTTTAACATTTTCAAAATGAAAAAACAATTTGTTTTCAATTTTATCATTTTTTTTATGAGTTCTTTAAAAATGGGTAAAAAAAAGGAAGGTTGTTTTTTGTGTGAACCAAAAGGCTGTTTGGTCGTCCTTCCCCACACAGTTAAAAAACAAAAATTCTTGTTTTTTCCTTTCTTTTTCATTTTTAATCGATCCATTTGAGGAAATTCAGGTTTCGCTCTATGCCAGGGTTTCAGATAGAAAGGAAATAGGATCTTTATCTGAATACCTTCGCTTAACCAGTTTTTCGGCAAGTCGGATAGTTCAACACCACTATAGGTGCATTTAACATGCGTTTCCTTATCCCAATTTTCGAAATCCTCGGACCATTCAGGAAATTGAAATAATAAGATACGGCCAATATTTTTAGCTATTATCAATGAGGGTAATATAATATATTTCCTAAGAATTGATTGTATTATTAATATAGAACTTCTTATTACTTGAGGAGTTAGAATACCTTTTTGAGGTTCTGCTATTTCGATCCCTATTATTGCTTCTCTTTTATACTTCTCATAAGTATCTTTTTTTTCTGAAAGTTCAAATTCTTTCGTTTTTTTCATCCAATTTCGGAAAATAAGTTTAATCAGTCCAGAGATATCAAAATAAGAAAGGAGGGATTTGTCGAGTCTGTACAAAAAAAGTGGGGAATGTACATTTGCTTGAGACAGTTTCAAAATAGGTATTTTACGCCTTTGAGCTCGTATAGAGCCGATGATTATGTTTCGACGAAAATCTGGTTGTTGTGAATAATGCATCAAATAAAATTGCTCCGGTTTGTAATTAATATAAGCAGGCTTATTTATAGTAAAAACCACCACAAATTTTGCTTTTCTTGACCGCATTCCAGGGTCTTCTAACATGACTGCTTCAGTTTCTCTTTCTTGTCGTTCAAACTCGTCAATTAATTTGTATACCGATCTCAAAAAAGTCAGCTTTCTTTCTATCATTTCAAAAAAAGTTTTCAAACTGGGTGGGTAGGTAAAAGATATTCTTTTTTTTCCATTATC